AATCAAGATAGGATCAGAATCATGAAAATTGGAGTGAGTGCTAACGTGTTCCGACGGGGGACTTAATGAAATAGGAGAAGAAGGTTCATTTAAATAACAAGTTATATCTTTTCTTTTGCTGGGGGAATCGTTACTGACAGTTCCGGCCCGAAAGAGCCATTGAAGTCGGAACATAAAAATAAGTTGAATTGTGCAAGAATCCATAGCTCCATTTTTTTTTATTCCAGTAAAGTAAGTCAATCGATAAAAGGAAAAACAAAGAATAATAAGAAATTACACTCCTGTCATAGGAATGGAAATAGCCCTTCTTGCTGCTTCAATAACAAGTATTTTCGTTTTCAAATCAGATAAATCATTTGATCTATGATTCATTGGAACAAAACAAGGAATGGCCTGGCTAGGTATAGGTACTGGCCAGGCCGGGGGAATAAAAGAACCTTTCGTACGAAATCAAAGAGGTACTCTTTCTATTGGAGATATCTGTTTCGAATCCTTATCTAAATGCAATTGCTGATAAAATTCGTATATATATAGAATAAAGAAAAGAAAGAGAAAGAAAGACTTTTATCAATCTTTACTTCACGCGTCACATATGAATTATCCTTTTGTAATTGGGAGAGATGGCTGAGTGGACTAAAGCGACGGATTGCTAATCCGTTGTACGAGTTATTCGTACCGAGGGTTCGAATCCCTCTCTCTCCGTTCCCTCTGATCACTTGAGAGTTATCTTTCGAATTCGAAAAAATCTCGAGCCCTTGTTATCTTAGTTAAATGTATGGAATAGAGAAAATCATAAGAAAATTCAGAAATCAAGCAACGAAAAACTTCTGATTTTTGTATTTTATTCCTCGCGTCCAGGATTACGTCCTGGATCATTAGATAGGAATCCGAAGATGAAGAGAGAAACAAAGAATATCACTACTGTGTAAACGAAGAGTTTGAGAGTAAGCATTACACAATCTCCAAGATCATTTTTGGGGGAAATAAGGGAATAGATTCTCTATTTTTGTACCACATATCCCATTTTGACACCAAGAAATGGAGTGGTTTCTATAAAAGAAAGGAATTTGCAGGAATTCATTTGTAATAAGATTCTGATTCCTTCGTTACCAAAATGATCTTTCATACCCACAATTAGGTATTGTGAGGGACCATACATAAGGTCTTTGACCTCCGGAAAGTCAGAATTAGAAAATGAGGTGATCCAGATTCATCGCGGCTATCCAAAAGAATTTCAATGTTTGAATCGAGAGTTCATAATGTAACACTTATCTGATCTTATCAATTGTTAGAATAGAATTTTTCCTTTTTTAGCGAATCAATCATGAATGTTTCTAGGACAGTATTAAAGATCTCATCGAAAACTTACAGCAGCTTGCCAAACAAGGGCTAAGAGAAAAAAGAGTACAGGTATGACTGGCATAACATCTACGATTGGATTGAAAAAAGCATAAGCCTCGGGTAATTTGGCGAAGAAAAAGCTACTCGAATGAAGGGCAGAATTAATACAGATACAGATCAAACTAAAGATATTAAGCATAACAAAAATTTCGCTCTTGTGGAGAATTTCATTATTAGTGAGTTGGGGAAAAATGAAGAAAGAAGAGAAGATAGGCCAAACAAAAAATCCTTCTTTTTCTTTGAACTCCCCCAATCAAAAATCCTTCAATTCTCAAATGAGAATAGAAGGAATCATACTTTCATACAATATCTTAATTGAATTATAGATAATGATCAATGAATTTCTTTTGATTCTACATCTACACGTGTCGAATCCTAGCAACAACCTATTCCATAGACATTTGGGCTGGAATTGACGAACAACCAATATCCATATTAGTGTTATTAGTGTCAAATAGAAATCTCAATGGGGCGTGGCCAAGCGGTAAGGCAACGGGTTTTGGTCCCGTTACTCGGAGGTTCGAATCCTTCCGTCCCAGACCGATTCTATCAGAACAAAGATTGTGCTCTTTTCTTAAACAATCCTCTGTTTAAGAGTGTAATGTTGGATACAATGTGATCCAATCTTTACTTTCTGATTTCTAATGATTCAGAGAAGAATCATATCCTACCTTTCGATCCTGTTTCTGTTTCTCACAAACAGAAACAGAATCGAGTGTCAATGACACGTGGATGGAAATAAATATCTTTTTGATATAGGTAGGATGGGAACAAAGATCAAAGTTCCATTCAAAAAAAAAAAAAGATTGGGTGGCCATTCAGCGTATGCCCGTCTCCCCCCCGCTCATATTCATATTGAAGTTAGTTAGTCATTTAGAGAAACTTTATGCCCCCTATTTATCAAATTTGGATTCCCACATGATGCATTCTGAGTCGACATGCGGAAGAAAGGTAAAGTAAATAGGGGTAAATGATTCATTTTATGTGGATCCTGAATTCTAAACAGGAGGAGTTCTTGGTACTAATTCCATCACTGGGATTAAAGCTCCTAAGACTGGGGTGGGGCAAAATAAAAATAAAATAGAAACAACGAATTAATCTGGACCCATTCGGCTTTGTACCTATACAAGATGGTATAGCTACAAGATGGTATAGCATCCCATAAGAGGATCTTTTTTTGATTGGCTTTGAGTATGATTCATGATCCCCATAGAATTCGTGTAGATACGAGTTAATTAGCAAAGGAAGGTATCAATTTCAATCAATATCTGTGTCATCCGGATCTCATTAACAAACAATAAAGTTCAATACGGAACAGATGTATTTTCTTTGGACTTAATTGCTTTTATTTTGCATCAGGCTCCAATGAATAATTGGAAATCAATGTAACGATGGGGGGGGGGGGGATTCATAGATTCCATTCACTTTAGTTTCTCTTTATGGATTATGGAAATGGAAAAATTTCTGAACCTGAAATAAAGCAAAATCCGTAGAAAATGAACCATGCCCATATGTAGTTTTATTGTTCTATTTCAGTGACACCGGTATTTCGGTTTCGGTGAAAAAGGTTTGTGATCTCTTAAATATACACGATGACCCCCGGTGACAATTGTTCGGTGTATCTGATGGATACGGAAAGGTCATACTCCTACGATTTGTATTTTCTCAATCAGATGAAAGAATAGCGACCTTAATCTTATCTTCCATGAGCTCTTTTCTATCCATCCCCATGAAAACAACTAAATTGGATTTTTTTCTCGACCCATCCATCTGATTTAAATCATTGATGATTCAATTGGAAAAGAAACATGGATTTCTCTTATGATGATCGAATTCGCGTCTCTTTAATCAATGAGATATCTGCTAAACTTTTTAGTTACTCGTTGTGATTGTGCCGACTTGTTGATTTGATTGATTTAGAGATCAAATTAAATTCAGTCTTTACAGGAAAACTTATTTATAGTAATGATAATGATGTCGAAGTAGGAAATTCTTGAAACCATTTTACTTTTTATGATTCCTTACCTTATAAATCCTCGCTATTCGAAGAAGTGTGAGATTGGTGAATCTATCCTATTGAGTCACTTGCGACTTTTCCGGGTCATTAGAATAGCTTATTTGGTTAATGACTCATTTTATTTTGTTCCAGTACTGGTAATTCCAGTATTGGTAATCGAATTAAAGACTCGTCTTTAGTTTAGTTGTTCGAGAAAGAATTGGAATTGGATCTTTCATGATTGATCGTCCCGAACAATATAACAATATGTTGAAGATGTAGATGTAAATAAGTGTTAAGCAACTCATTTCTTCGTGTTTTTTATAAATGTGTTTCATTCCTATAACAGAATATGGGTTAATTTGGCTTTTTGCTGAGATTTCCCCAGAGAAATACCTATTCATACATATATAAAAATAAAGTATGGACTACTATGCACCGATGGAGCCAATGACTATTCATGATTCCATATTGAATCAATTCCATACCGGTCCAAATTAGAGGAATGTTATGGTAAAACTTCGTTTGAAACGATGTGGTAGAAAGCAACGTGCGACTTGAAGGACATGATCGGCTGTGGATTCTTGCATCCACCATTTTTTTATATATCAATGAAGATGCTCTTGGCTCGACATAGTTTGTTCTGTGCCACCAGGACCCCATTTTGGGGGGTTGTAAATAGTACATGATGGAGCTCGAGCATAAATTCTTGATTCATTTATCAGAGGGAAGGATCTAGGGTTAGTGCCAGTCAATAAGTTGGAACAACTTCGTAAGTATATCTTCGATATAGAAATCGCAAATTCGAACAAGTTTCAAATAAAAAAGCAAAAAAAGGAAAATTTGTCGGAATTGGTAAAACTATTTCGATCAAAAGTGTATCACAGGGGAATCAACCATTTGTATGATTCTTTAATAGAAAGAACAAAAGGTATGTTGCTGCCATTTTGAAACAATTAAGGATCACCGAAGTAATGTCTAAACCCAATGATTCAAAGCAAAGATAAAGGATACCGGAACAAGGAAACGCCATTTTCAATTGTCTCAATAACTAGATCAGAATGAGAAAGGAAAATCGATTCTAGACGAGACAAACAAAAGAGGTTAGAGACGGCTCAATAAATGTCTAAGGATTTCCCTTCGAGTTCTTTGAGAATTACCCAACTTGAGTTATGAGTACGAATGAGATTTCTTTTTTTTTTTATTCCTTCCAAAAAAAAAAACGACTCAAATCCGAATCTAATTGATGATTTTATGGATCCATTTGCCACTATATACAATACATAAATTCGAATCATTCTTTCTCGAGCCGTACGAGGAGAAAACCTCCTATACGTTTCTAGGGGGGGCATTGTTCATCTATATCTATCCCAATGAGCCATCTATCGAATCGTTGCAATTGATGTTCGATCCCGAAGAGAAGGAAGAGATCTTCGTAAAGTGGGTTTTTACGATCCGATAAAGAACCAAACTTATTCAAATGTTCCTGCTATTCTATATTTCCTTGAAAAAGGCGCTCAACCTACAGGAACTGTTCATGATATTTCAAAGAAAGCGGAAGTATTTAAGGAACTTCGAATTAATCAAACGAAATAAAATTTATGAAATAGAAAAAAAAAAGATTGAGTGAAATAACTGGCAATTGAGGGGATTGCCATCAATCAGATGGTTTTCGTTGGGACTCTACGAATAAATAAGGGATCAATCTTGCTATTGTTTGTACTTCTATTGAAAACCAGAGATTTTTTTCCTACTTCTTCTTTATTTATTCCCCCCCACACACTTCATTTCTTATCTATGTAGTGCCAATCCAACACAAGTCTTTATTTTCTTTATTTCATTTTTTTTCTCAAAATTCAATTTATATTGACAATGGTGTATCGATCAAATATAATTCGATCGTGGATAAATAGATCTATTTATCTACGTCCCATAAGTTTGTTTCTTTACTTCACTAGGTTCGCCGGATTCACTGTGACACAAGAAGTATCTTCTTAAGATAATGAAAAAAAAAAAAAGGATCAAAACAGGAGGGTCCACAAATTTTTACATCTATCTATATTTATCCGTGAATCCGTTGTATTTGAATCTGATCTGAACATTTTGATGTTCATAATTGATCATCAAATGTTTCTTTTAGATTTGTTGCTAGTTCAATGTTTTGATGGGGTAGGGCAATCCAATCTCTTTATTTATTTATTTATTTATTTTTGATTCCGATCGTATCTACACACCATATTTCTACGGGTTGCTAACTCAACGGTAGAGTACTCGGCTTTTAAGTGCGGCTAGGATCTTTTACACATTTGGATGAAGCAACAGATTCGTCCATACCATTGGTATGGTTTGTAAGACCACGACTGATCCTGAAAGGGAATGAATGGAAAAAACAGCATGTCGTATCAATGGAGAACTCTGAGAATACTTCCTGGGTCGGTAGAAAATCTTGTTTTGATTCTTGGAACGGTACCAAATCCATTCACAGTTTGGTCGAGTGAATAAATGGATAGAGCCCTAATGGCTCCAATTATAAGGAAACCAAAAGCAACGAGCTCGGTTCATAATTCGAATGATTACCCGATCTAATTAGACGTTAAAAATAGATTAGTGCCTGATGCGGGAAAGGGTTCTCCTGTGAGTGGATCATCGATTCCTTTTTTTTTTTCATGAATCCTAACTATTAACTATTCTTTCTCTATTATGGAGTGGAGACGAATGTGTAGAAGAAACGGTATACTGATAAAGAGAATTTCTTCCAAAGTCAAAAGAGCGATCGGGTTGCAAAAATAAAGGATTTCTAACCATCTCTTGTAACTATAACGAACACAAACAAATTGGATGGAAAGAGAGAGGATCCGTTCATTGGACTCCCCGTCTCCGGGGTATCTATTCTTTTCTTACTATATACCCTGTTCTGACCGTATCGCACTATGTATCATTTGATAACCCAAGAAATCTCCCGTGCCTTTGTATAATTTCAAATGGAGGAATTACAAGGATATTTAGAAATAGATAGATCTAGGCAACAACACTTCCTATATCCGCTTCTATTTCAGGAGTATATCTACGCACTTGCTCATGATCATGGTTTAAATGGATCGATTTTTTACGAACCTATGGAAAATTTCGGTTATGACAATAAATCCAGTTCACTAATTGTGAAACGTTTAATTACTCGAATGCATCAACAGAATCATTTGATTGGTTCGGTTAATGATTCCAACGAAAATAGATTCGTTGGGCACAACAAGAATTTTTATTTTCAAATGGTATCAGAGGGTTTTGCAGTCATTATGGAAATTCCATTCTCGCTGCGATTAGTATCTTCCCTAGAAGAAAAAGAAATAGCAAAATCTCATAATTTACGATCTATTCATTCAATATTTCCCTTTTTCGAGGACAAATTATCACATTTAAATCATGTGTCAGATATACTAATACCTCATCCCATCCATCTGGAAATCTTGGTTCAAACCCTTCACTGCTGGATACAAGATGCCCCCTCTTTGCATTTATTGCGATTCTTTCTCCACGAGTATCGTAATTCGAATAGTCTCATTACTCCAAAGAAATCCATTTCTCTTTTTTCAAAAGAGAATCAAAGATTCTTCTTGTTACTATATAATTCTCATGTATATGAATGTGAATCCGTATTAGTGTTTCTCCGTAAACAATCTTCTCATTTACGATCAACATCCTCTGGAACTTTTCTTGAGCGAACACATTTCTATGGAAAAATAGAACATCTTGTAGTAGTGCTTCGTAATGATTTTCAGAAGACCCTATGGTTGTTCAAGGACCCTTTCATGCATTATGTCAGATATCAAGGAAAATCCATTCTGGCTTCAAAGGGGACTCATCTTCTGATGAAGAAATGGAAATCTCACCTTGTCCATTTTTGGCAATGTCATTTTTACTTGTGGTCTCTACCGGACAGGATCCATATAAACCAATTATACAATCATTCCTTATATTTTCTGGGCTATCTTTCAAGTGTACGACTAAACACTTCGGTGGTAAGGATTCAAATGCTAGAGAATTCATTTCTAATAGATACTTCTATTAATAAATTCGAGACCCTAGTCCCAATTATTCCTCTGATT